TTTGTTTGGGTTCACATGTTTGTAATAGTATAAATCTGTAAGCATTGGCAGGTTTACAAGGGTAGAATAATAGTGTTGTTCCGAGATTGGGTTATGTTGGTGTTATAAAATGTATATTATTATAATAGTGTAAATCTGTAAATTTTTAGCCAGGGTTTAATGTCACTAGAGGTTTTCCTGTTTCCGGGGGGTTTGCAGGAGTGTTTAAAATCTCACGAGTGAAGGGGGGTAGGGGGGGTTTACGCGCAAAAACTCTTAGAGAAAGAGGGGCTGAGAGGCATAGATATACAACTATTATGCACTTGAAATCAGTTATGTAAGTTATTTACAATGCTAAATCTTTATATAGGTAATTTAACTTTATCGCGAGCAAAATTAATTTATGTTCAACCTTATTTCAATTCATTATCTTACACTGTGAAATGACAAGTGAAAGGATAAAAAAATAAAAAAAACCCCTTACACCCTGGAAAGAATGCTAGGCATGTTGGGTAACGAGTCTTATGTATTAACACCATTAACTTATGCAAGCGTCGATGAAAGTGAGGGGAGTAACGCTGTTAATGTTCCTGAAGAAGGAACCAAATGCCAGGAATAATTCACTAAGTGCTACCCCCACAGTATATGCCCTTGATTATCATCCCATTCAGTTCACCTTAGAAAGCAATTGATGGTCGGTTCTTACTGTGCATTCTAGTAGAACTAACATAGTAGATGTACTTATATATTATATACACTTAGAATCATTACATAATCATTTATGTACCATTAATGTAATGTCTTACATGAATGACATAATATGTAAGTTTACTTAATCATTAATTAATGGTTAAAATAAATTAATGGTGATAATACATAACTCAAAAACAAAGTACATATGATGTTTTGGTTATAAGCTTTCAAGGAATAGTTTAAATGTTAAGAATTCTAGCTTTGGGAGCTGGAGGTGGGAGTTAAAGTCTCCTTTCTTTGAGCGTTAGGAAGGAGTTTAACCTTCAGCCTCCGGCTTACAAGGCCGGCGCTCTGAAATTGAGCTACTAATGCAGTATCATTTAAGGACGACGTTTTCTACTAGACCTGCGAGGGGGGTGAGGACTAAGAAAATAAAGAAGTAGAGGAAAGATGCAATTTGGCCGATGATTATAAAGGGCTGTTCGACAGGCATACCTCCGATTCAAGTGAGAATAATGACGTCTGCAACAAGAAGTCAGAATAGTGCTTGGGTTAGGGGGCGGAATGTTAAGCTTCGTTGTTTTGATGTATGAAGAATAGGGACAACCATGAGAACGAGGATGGAAGCTAGGAGAGCTAGGACGCCTCCAAGTTTGTTGGGGATTGATCGTAGAATAGCGTATGCGAAAAGGAAGTATCATTCAGGTTTAATATGAGGGGGTGTCACTAGGGGGTTGGCAGGAGTGAAGTTGTCGGGATCACCTAGTAGATTGGGGGAGAAGAGTGCCAGGGAAGTGAGGGCAATTAGGAGGGCTACAAAGCCTAGGAGGTCTTTGTATGAAAAATATGGGTGGAATGAGATTTTGTCTGCGTTGGAGTTTAGTCCTAGGGGGTTATTTGAGCCTGTTTCATGTAGGAAAAGTAAGTGAATTATTGTTAAGGCTGCGATGACGAAGGGGAGGAGGAAGTGAAATGCGAAGAAGCGGGTGAGGGTGGCGTTATCTACTGAGAAGCCTCCTCAAATTCATTGGACAAGTGTGTTCCCTACGTAGGGGAATGCGGAAAGGAGATTGGTAATGACAGTTGCCCCTCAGAAAGATATTTGGCCTCAAGGCAGGACGTAGCCGACGAAGGCTGTCATCATTACTAGAAGTAGTAGGACGACTCCTACATTTCATGTTTCTTTGTAGAGATATGATCCATAATATAGGCCTCGGGCAATGTGCATGTAGATGCAAATAAAGAAGAAAGAAGCTCCGTTGGCATGGATATTTCGAATAAGTCAGCCGTAGTTGACGTCCCGGCAGATGTGGGCTACGGATGAAAAGGCGGTTGCAATATCAGATGTATAGTGCATAGCTAGGAATAGGCCTGTGAGAATTTGTGTTGCTAAGCAGAGGCCGAGAAGGGAGCCGAAGTTTCATCAGACAGAAATATTAGCGGGGGCAGGGAGGTCAACTAGTGCGTTGTTTGCGATTGAAAGTAGTGGGTGAGTTTTTCGAAGGCTTGCCATTAGGGTTTTTGTAGTTAAATAATAACGGTGGTTTTTCAAGTCATTATTCCTGGTTAAAATCCGGGCAGAAATTATGACGTTACTAATGTATTTATCGGTATTTAGTTGAATTCTTGCATTGATTGCAGTTGCTTCTAATCCTTCTCCTTATTTTGCTGCTTTAGGGTTGGTTGTAGTGGCAGGCTCGGGATGTGGGGTATTAATTGCGCATGGGGGGCCTTTTTTATCTTTAGTTTTATTTTTAATTTATCTTGGGGGGATGCTGGTTGTCTTTGCCTATTCAGCTGCGTTAGCAGCTGAGCCATACCCAGAAACTTGGGGCAGTGAGCCGGTGTTGGTATATGCAGTCGTATATATTTTAAGTGTGGCTGGGGCAGCTGCTTTAGTTGGAGGGGGTTGATATGAGTCTTCTTGAGTTCCAGCGGATGAACTAAGTGAATTTTCTGTGTTTCGCGGAGATATAGGTGGGGTTGCATTTATGTATTCTTTGGGGGGAGGGATATTAGTTATTGGTGCGTGAGTGTTACTTTTAACACTATTCGTAGTGTTGGAGTTAACTCGGGGGCTTAGTCGGGGGACGTTGCGAGGGGTTTAGTTAGTAAATGCTAAGGCTACAATAATCAGGGACATTAGGAAAAGGGTGAGGTATGTTTTGATGAATCCTTGTTGGGTGTTGCTTGTGGTTGTAATGAGGGGGAGGTTAGAGGTGAATATGGCTTTGGGGCCTGTTTTTTCTAATCAGGTTTGATCAATAGTCTGGCTAGCGAGTGCTTGGCCGAGAACCAGGTTTAGTTTGGGGGTAAGCCGATGGATTAGTGCTGGGAAGAAGCCTAGTATATTGGAGAAGTGGTGAGGGGTAAAATGGGGGGTGGGTTTATGTTGCATGCTTGTTAGAGATGCTAGTTCTAGGGCAATAAGGAGGCCAGAGATTGTTACGGCTAGGGCAGCAAGTTTTAATAGTGGGGGTATAGTTATTACTGGTGTTTTTAGTGGGGAGATATGAGAAGTAATCAGGAGCCCGGCGATAATGCTGCCTCAGGCCAGTCGTTTAATTGGGTTAATTACTGCTGGGTTGTTTTCGTTGATGGGGGAAAGAGAGTTGAATCGGGGATAACCTATGGAGACAAAGAAGACGACTCGGAGGCTGTAGATTGCTGTGAAAGAGGTGGCAATAAGAGTCAGAGTGAGGGCTCAGGCGTTGAGGTGAGATGTATTTAGTGCTTCAATAATGGCGTCTTTGGAGAAAAAGCCCGCAAGGAAAGGGGTTCCTGTGAGGGCTAAACTGCCAATGGTAAGGCAGGAGGAGGTAAAGGGGGTGAGGTGGTGCATACCCCCCATTTTTCGGATATCTTGTTCGTCGTTTAGACTGTGGATAATAGATCCGGAGCAGAGGAAGAGTATTGCCTTAAAGAAGGCGTGGGTGCAAATGTGGAGGAAGGCGAGTTGTGGTTGGTTTAGTCCAATTGTGACTATTATTAGGCCTAATTGGCTAGATGTTGAAAATGCAACGATTTTTTTGATATCATTTTGGGTCAAAGCACAGGTGGCAGTAAATAGGGTTGTTAAGGCTCCTAAGCATAAACAAATGGTTAGAGCGGCAGGGTTGGTTTCTAAAAGGGGGCTCATTCGGATTAGGAGGAAGATTCCTGCTACGACCATTGTGCTCGAGTGAAGTAGGGCAGAGACCGGTGTGGGACCTTCCATGGCGGAAGGGAGTCATGGGTGTAGTCCGAATTGGGCGGATTTTCCTGTTGCAGCAAGAATTAGTCCTAGTAGGGGGAGGGTAAGGTCTAAGCCTTTTGAGGCTGCAAATATTTGTTGCATTTCTCAGGAGTTTAGGTTTATTGCTATTCAAGCTATTGCAAGGATTAGTCCGATATCTCCTACACGGTTATATACGACCGCCTGTAGGGCGGCAGTATTTGCGTCAGCTCGTCCGTACCATCAGCCGATAAGTAGGAACGATATGATGCCGACGCCTTCTCAGCCAATAAAAAGTTGAAATATGTTATTAGCTGTAACTAGGACGATTATTGCAATGAGGAAGATGAGGAGATATTTGAAGAATCGATTTATGTAGGGGTCTGAGTGTATGTATCAGGATGCGAATTCTAGAATAGATCAGGTTACATATAGGGCGATAGGGGTGAAGATAATTGAGTAGTGGTCGAATTTTAGGCTGATGTTAATGTCAAAGGTGCCGGTGTTTATTCAGCTTCAGCTGGTAACGATTGTCTCTGCGCCTTCATTGAGGAATAGGCATAGTGGGAGAAGGCTAACAAAGAATGCTAGTTTGACGGCTGTTTTGACGTGGGAGAGGGCTCAGTCTGTAGGGCGGGGCTGGGGAGTGAGGGTTGTGAGCACAGGATATGCAAGGAGAGCAAAAATGATGACTAAGCTTGAGGCTATGGTGAGTGATGTGGAAGTCATAGCTGCTACTTGGATTTGCACCAAGAGTTTTTGGTTCCTAAGACCAACGGATGAGCTGTTATCCTTTAGGAGCAGGTTGAATGAGCCCCGGAGTCCAACTGGGGACACGAAAGTTAGCAGCTTTCGTTGCTGGCAAGCCTCTTTCGGTGGATAAAAGGACTTTAACCTTTGTCTTTAGAATCACAATCTAATATTTTAGTTAAACTATATCTACAAAAAGTCCAGCCTCAAATTAGTTCTGGTTTAAGGATTAGAAGGAGGAGGGGGAGGAGGTGAAGGGTAATGAGAAGATGTTCTCGGGAGTGTGAGGGGGATAGGGCGGTTATATGGGCTGGAAGGGGGCCGCGTTGGGTTATGAGGAACATGTATAGGGAGTAGCTTGCGGTAATAAGTGTGCCGGCTCCTGTTAGGAGAAGGGTTCATCAGGATCAGTTAAATAGTGATACAATAATTATTAGTTCTCCTATGAGGTTTGGCAGTGGAGGGAGTGCTAGGTTGGCGAGGCTAGCAATAAATCATCATGTGGTTATTAGGGGGAGAGCGATTTGAAGCCCTCGGGCCAATACTATAGTTCGACTATGAGTTCGTTCGTAGTTAGTATTTGCAAGGCAGAAGAGGGCGGAGGAGGTTAAGCCATGAGCAATTATAAGAATAAGTGCTCCTGTGAATCCTCATGGTGTCTGGATTAGAATTCCTCCTACGACGAGGCCTATGTGACTTACAGATGAGTAAGCGATAAGGGATTTTAGGTCTGTTTGGCGGAGGCAAATTGAGCCTGTTATTACGATTCCTCAGAGGGCAAAGATGATAAAGGGATAGCTTAGTTGTTTGGTTAAAGGCTCTAGCATAATTATCATGCGCATCATTCCGTAGCCCCCTAGCTTTAGAAGGACTGCGGCAAGGACTATGGAGCCGGCAACGGGGGCTTCGACGTGTGCTTTAGGGAGTCAGAGGTGGGCGCCGTATAGTGGTATTTTAACTAAGAATGCCAGTAAGCAGGCGGCTCATCATAACTTGTCAGCGTAAGTTGTTAGAGGGATTGGGTTGGAGTATTGGAGTACCAGAAGTGAGAGGGTCCCGGTGTCGTTGTGAAGGAGAAGAAGGGCAACTAGAAGGGGGAGGGAGCCCGCTAGGGTATAAAATAGGAAGTAAGTGCCGGCGTTAAGGCGTTCTGTCTGGTTTCCTCACCGTGTGATGAGGATTAGCGTTGGAATAAGGGTGGCTTCAAATATAACATAAAACATAATAATCTCGGTGGCTCCAAAGGCTATGATTAGGAAGATTTGGAGGGAAGTTAAAAGGGAGATATATATTCGTTGTCGGTTAATTGGCTCGGAGCTTGTGTGGTTTTGGCTTGCAAGGATTATTAGTGGTAGAAGTCAGCATGTGAGAACTAGGAGGGGGGTTGAGAGGGGGTCTGTTGCTATGAATTGGTTAAGACAAGATCAACCTGCTTCTGTCAGGTTTTCAAGCCAGGTAAGGCTTACCAAGGCTACGGCCAGGCTGTGAAATAGTGTGGTAGGCCACAGTCATTTTTGGGGTGTAAGTCAAGTAGTGGGAATTAGCATAAGCGTTGGGATGAGTACTTTTAGCATTGTAGGAGGTTTAGGGTTTGAAGGTGATCAGAACCGTGTGTTCGGGCGGTAGCTACCAGGAGGGCGAGCCCTGCGCTTGCTTCGCAAGCCGAAAGGGCAAGAAGGATCATAGGGGAAGCGGAAAAGCTAGAAGAGCCCAGTTGAAGGGTTCACAGGGAGAAAGCAATAAATAAAGAAAGCATTATACCTTCTAGACAGAGGAGAGCGGAGAGGAGGTGTGTTCGGTGGGATGCAAGGCCTATCAATCCAAGAATGAAGGTTGTTGAAAAAGCAAAATGGGTGGGAGTCATCAGGTAACTATGGACTTTAACCACAAGTTTTTGAGCCGAAATCAAATGTTTTTCTTAAACTAGTTGCCTATTCGGCTCATTCCAGGCCTCCTTGGAGTCACTCATAAATAAGGCCGAGTGTGAGTAGTACAAGAACTGCTGTAGCCCATAGAAATGTTAAGAGGGGGGATGAGAGTTGGTCTCCTCATGGGAGGGGTAAAAGGAGGGCAATTTCTAGGTCAAACAAGAGGAAGAGGATGGCAACTAAGAAGAATCGGAGGGAAAAAGGGAGTCGGGCTGTGCCGAGGGGATCAAAGCCGCATTCGTATGGGGAAAGTTTCTCATGGTCGGGGGACATTTGAGGTAATCAGAAGGAGACTAAGGCCAAGACTGTAGAGAGTACAGTGGCGATGACAATGATGGTTGGGATCAGATTCATTATCTTCCTCTGGATTTTAACCAGAACCAGGTGATTGGAAGTCACTTATACTTGTTTTAATACTAGGAAGACATGAGCCTCATCAATAGATAGAGACATAGAGGAATAGTCAGACTACGTCTACGAAGTGTCAGTATCAGGCAGCCGCTTCAAATCCAAAGTGGTGATCTGATGTGAAGTGATATTTAACTTGGCGGAGAAGGCAGACAGCTAAGAATGTGGAGCCAATAATAACATGTAGGCCATGAAAGCCAGTTGCTACAAAGAATGTTGAGCCGTATACACCGTCGGCGATTGTAAAGGGGGCTTCGTAGTATTCTAGGGCTTGGAGGAAGGTAAAATAAAAGCCAAGAAGGATTGTGAGTGTTAAGGAGTGAATTGCCTGTTTTCGTTCACCTTCTATAATGCTGTGGTGAGCTCATGTGACTGTAACACCGGAGGCGAGGAGGACAGCTGTGTTTAGGAGGGGGACTTCGAACGGGTCTAGGGTAACGATACCAGTAGGGGGTCAGCAGCCTCCTAATTCAGGGGTGGGGGCGAGACTTGCATGGTAGAAAGCTCAGAAGAATCCTAGGAAGAAAAAGACTTCTGATGTAATAAAGAGAATTATTCCGTATCGAAGGCCTTTTTGGACTGGTGGGGTGTGGTGTCCTTGGAACGTGCCCTCTCGTACGATGTCTCGTCATCATTGGTATATTGTGAGTAGTAGGAGGGCGAGTCCTAGGGTTATTAGGGTAGTAGAATGGAAGTGAAATCAGATTGCGAGACCTGATGTCATTAGGAGAGCTGCAACTGCGCCTGTTAAGGGCCAGGGGCTGGGGTCGACTATGTGGTATGCGTGTGCTTGATGGGCCATTAAACGTTTTCTTGTAGGTAGAGGCTTAAAAGGAGGACAAATACGTAGGCCTGAATCATGGCTACTGCAACTTCTAAAAGGGTGAGGAGGAACAGCAGGATTCCTGTTAGAATGGCAACGGTTGGTATGAGCGGCAGGAGTACAAAAGCAGCCGTGGCGATTAGTTGAATTAGGAGGTGGCCTGCTGTAAGGTTGGCTGTTAATCGCACTCCTAGTGCAACAGGCCGAATAAATAAGCTGATTGTTTCGATGATAATGAGGATGGGGATAAGTAAAGTAGGAGTACCTTCTGGGAGGAGATGTCCGAGGGCAATAGTTGGTTGGTTTCGCATACCAATAATTACGGTTGCCAGTCAGAGTGGAACTGCGAGCCCTAGGTTTAGAGATAGTTGGGTGGTAGGTGTAAATGTATATGGGAGGAGGCCTAGCATGTTTAGGGAAATAAGGTATAATATTAGGGAGGCGAATAGCATAGCTCATTTGTGTCCAGCAGGGCTTAGTGGGAGGAGGAGTTCTTGAGAGAAGCGACCAATAAATCAGTTTTGAAGGGTTAATATTCGATTATGGAGTCATCGGGGTGTGGGGGCAGGAAAGAGTGTTCATGGCAGGGTTAAAGCAAGGGCTATTAAGGGAATTCCGAGGAGGGAGGGGGATATAAATTGGTCGAAGAAGCTTAGTGTCATGGTCAGTTTCAGGGTTCTGTTTTAGGTTTTTCTGCACTTTGAAGGGTCGGCTCTTTAGGGAATGTGTGGGCTACGACTTTAGGGGGAATAACGACTAGTAGAACTAGTCAAGAGAAGACGAGAATGGCAAACCAAGGCGCGGGATTGAGCTGGGGCATGCCGCTAAGGGTGGTTGGGAGTCACCAGTCTTTAGCTTAAAAGGCTAACGCTATACCCTATTTAGCTTCTTAGCGAAGCGTCTTCAAGCATTAGGGAGGATCAATTTTCGAAGTGTTCGAGAGGGACGGCTTCGACTACGATGGGCATAAAGCTGTGGTTAGCACCGCAGATTTCGGAGCATTGGCCGTAGAAGACTCCTGGTCGAGATGTGATAAAGGCTGTTTGGTTTAGGCGGCCAGGGACTGCGTCTATTTTTACGCCCAGGGATGGGACTGCTCATGAGTGGAGTACGTCTTCAGCAGAGACTAGTACTCGAATTGGGGACTCAACGGGAATTACTATTCGGTGGTCTGTTTCCAGGAGGCGGAATTGTCCAGGGGTTAGGTCTTGTGTTGGGACCATGTAGGCGTCAAAGCCTAGGTCTTCATAGTCTGTGTATTCATAACTTCAGTATCATTGGTGCCCCATGGCTTTAATAGTGAGGTGTGGGTCATTAATTTCGTCCATGAGATATAGAATGCGTAATGAAGGAAGGGCAATTAAGATCAGGATGATTGCGGGCAGGACTGTTCAGATAATTTCAATTTCTTGGGAGTCCAGGATGTATTTGTTGGTGAGTTTGGTTGAGACTATTGCCAAAATGATGTAAAGTACCAGAGTGCTAATTAGAAATACAATTATTAGGGCGTGGTCGTGGAAGTGAAGTAATTCTTCTATTACAGGGGAAGCTGCATCTTGGAAACCAAGCTGGGAAGGATGTGCCATTAATAATACAAAACACGCGGGGTTTTAACCCACTACTCTGCCTTGACAAGGCAGTGTAATAGCAAATTTACTAGTGTTTTATGAAGAAAGTGACAGAGTGGTAATGTGATTGGCTTGAAACCTATTTACGGGGGTTCGATTCCCTCCTTTCTGGTTAGTAAGAGGAAACTTGGACTTGGACGAATGCGGGCTCTTCAAATGTGTGATATGGTGGAGGGCAGCCGTGAAGTCATTCTACATTTGTTGCAGTCATTTCCACTGATAGCACTTCACGTTTAGCGGCGAATGCTTCTCAGATAATGAATAGGAAAAGAATTACTGCAACTAGAGAAACGAGGGAGCCAATAGAGGAAACTGTGTTTCAAAGGGTGTAGGCATCTGGGTAGTCGGAATACCGTCGAGGCATTCCGGCAAGGCCAAGGAAATGTTGAGGGAAGAAAGTTAGGTTTACCCCTGCAAACATAATACCGAAGTGAACTTTTGTTCAGACTTCGTGTAGAGTATAGCCTGTAAATAGGGGGAATCAGTGTACGAAAGCTGCAACAATGGCAAATACAGCTCCCATGGATAGGACATAGTGGAAATGTGCTACTACGTAGTATGTGTCGTGTAGAACAATATCTAGGGATGAGTTGGCCAGAACAATGCCTGTTAGACCCCCCACTGTAAATAGGAAGATGAAGCCGAGGGCTCAAAGGAGAGGGGTTTCTCATTTGACTGCTCCTCCGTGTAGAGTAGCTAGTCAGCTGAAGACTTTAACTCCTGTTGGAATTGCGATAATTATTGTGGCAGATGTGAAGTAGGCACGTGTATCTACGTCCATACCAACTGTAAACATGTGGTGGGCCCAAACGATAAACCCGAGGAGGCCGATGGCCATTATAGCCCAAACCATGCCCATATAGCCGAAGGGTTCTTTTTTGCCGGAGTAGTAAGCGACAATGTGGGAAATCATACCAAATCCTGGAAGGATGAGGATGTATACTTCGGGATGCCCGAAGAATCAGAAGAGGTGTTGATAAAGGATTGGGTCCCCTCCTCCTGCGGGGTCAAAGAAGGTGGTATTTAGGTTTCGGTCCGTTAGGAGCATTGTAATTCCAGCAGCAAGGACAGGGAGGGAAAGGAGGAGAAGTACAGCTGTGATGAGAACGGCTCAGACAAATAGAGGGGTTTGGTATTGGGAGATGGCAGGAGGTTTCATGTTGATGATGGTTGTAATAAAATTGATAGCTCCGAGGATGGAGGACACCCCTGCCAGATGCAGGGAGAAAATGGTTAGGTCCACGGATGCTCCAGCATGAGCTAGATTGCCAGCGAGTGGGGGGTAGACGGTTCAACCGGTTCCTGCCCCAGCTTCAACCCCAGAAGAGGCCAGGAGGAGTAGGAAAGAGGGGGGAAGGAGTCAGAAGCTCATGTTATTCATTCGAGGGAATGCTATGTCAGGGGCCCCGATCATTAGTGGAATAAGTCAGTTTCCAAAGCCTCCGATCATAATTGGCATGACTATAAAGAAAATTATTACGAAGGCATGGGCCGTAACAATTACGTTATAAATTTGGTCGTCTCCTAGGAGAGCGCCGGGTTGACTTAGTTCTGCTCGAATTAGCAGGCTTAGAGCTGTGCCTACTATTCCGGCTCATGCACCAAAGATCAGGTAAAGGGTGCCAATGTCTTTGTGATTGGTCGAGAAAAATCAACGTGTGACTGCCACAGGTAGGATGGCTGAGTTTTTAAGCGGTGGATTGTAGCCCCATATACAGAGGTTCGAGTCCTCTTCTTACCAAGTCCCGAGGTGTCATCACATTAGTTTGCAAGCCTAAAGTCGCAGGTTAAACCCCTGCCGGGACTTTCCCCCGCCTATTTGGGAAATCCCAGGCGGGGGAAAGGTAGACGGATGCTCGCTGGTTTGGGCGCTTAGCTGTTAACTAAGAGGTTGTAGGATCGAGGCCTGCCCGTCTAGTAAGGCTTTAGCTTAATGAAAGTGTCTGTTTTGCATGCAGGAGATGTGGGTTAATGCCCCGCAAGTCTTATCAGGGACTGGGAGATTTTCACTCCCGCTTAGGGCTTTGAAGGCCCTTGGTCTTGTACTATCCTAAGTCTCTTAGAGGGCTAATAGTGTGGCTGCAGCAGGGGTGAGGGGAAGGAGTGTAATAGTGGCTATTGTAGAGAAGGCAAGGGGGAGGGTGGATTGGGTTGAGGGGAGGCGTCAGGTCGGGATGCTGGCGAGGTTATTAGGGGAAATTGTTAGTGTTGCAGCGTAGGAGAGTCGTAGGTAGAAGAAGAGGCTAAGGAGTGCGGATAGGGCGGCGAGGGTTGCTGTGGGGGCTAGTCCTTGTTTTGTTAGTTCTTGAAGGATTAGTCATTTGGGTATAAATCCTGTGAGAGGGGGAAGGCCACCTAGGGACAGTAGAATTAGGGGGGTCAGCGCTGTGAGCACTGGGGTTTTAGCTCAAGATACGGCTAGGCTGTTGATACTTTTGGCGTTGTTTAGTTTGAATACTAGGAATGTTGAGAATGTTATTACAAAATATGTCAGGAGAGTAAGGAGGGTTAGGGAGGGGACAAATTGAAGAACTAGGATTATTCAGCCAAGGTGGGCGATGGAGGAGTATGCGAGGATCTTACGTAGTTGTGTTTGGTTTAATCCACCCCATCCGCCAATGAGCGTAGAGGCAAGGCCAAGTGCGATTAGGAGGGGGGAGTTGGAGGGGCAAATCTGGAGTAACAGGGCGAAGGGTGCTAGTTTTTGTCATGTGGAGAGGAGGAGACCAGTAGTTAGATCTAGGCCTTGGAGGACTTCAGGTAGTCAGAAGTGGGCGGGTGCAAGACCAACTTTAAGTGCTAGGGCGAAAGTAATGAGTGTAATGGGGAGGGGGTGTGTCATTTGGTAAATGTCTCATTGTCCTGTTAGCCAGGCATTTGTTGTGCTTGCAAAGAGGAGTACGGCGGCTGCAGTTGCTTGTGTTAGGAAATATTTAGTAGTGGCCTCTACTGCTCGGGGGTGGTGATGTCGGGCTATCAGTGGAAGGATAGCGAGGGTGTTGATTTCAAGGCCTATTCAGGCAAGAAGTCAGTGTGAGCTTGCGAATGTAATTGTGGTCCCGAGGCCAAGGCCAAATAGTAGGACGGTTAGAATGTATGGACTCATTTGTAAGGGAAGGACTTTAACCTACATGTTTGGGGTATGGGCCCAAGAGCTTATTTAGCTGACCTTACTAGGAAGTGGTGTAGTGGAAGCACTGAGAGTTTTGATCTCTCCGGGTAGGGTTCAAATCCCTTTTTCCTAAAATAAAGTGTCCGAAGTTTTGATTTTTATTGGTTAGGGGATAAGAGTTAGGGGGATTTTAACCCCCATAATTCACTCTATCAAAGTGACCCTTTAATTCAGGCACAACTCTGGGGCTACAGTTGCGGGGGTAGGCCTGCAAATGCAATGGGGAGGGCTAAGTGTCAGATAATCAGGGCTAGTGTAAGGGGAAGGAAGTTTTTTCAAATGAGGTGCATAAGTTGGTCATATCGGAATCGTGGGTAAGAGGCTCGAACTCAGAGGAAGAGAACTGAAAGGAGGGCGGCTTTGGTCATGAGGTTAATAGCGGTGAATTCAGGGACTAGTGGAATATGTGAGGCGCCTAGAAACAGGGTGGCGGAGAGGGTATTTATGAGGAGAATGTTGGCGTATTCTGCCAGGAAAAATAGAGCGAAGGGTCCTCCTGCATACTCTACATTGAACCCGGAGACTAGTTCGGACTCCCCTTCAGTTAAATCAAAGGGGGCACGGTTTGTTTCTGCTAGTGTTGAAATGTATCACATTGCCGCAAGAGGTCAGGCGGGTAGAATAAGTCAGATGCTTTCTTGGGTGATGTTGAAGGTTTGTAGTGTGAAGCCTCCTGTAAAAAGGATAACGCAGAGGAGGATTAGTCCTATACTTACTTCGTACGAGATGGTTTGTGCAACGGCTCGGAGGGCTCCAATTAGGGCATATTTTGAATTTGAAGCTCAGCCAGAGCCCAGGATTGAGTACACTGCAAGGCTGGATAGGGCTAGAATGAATAGAATGCCCAGGTTAAGGTCGGCTATTGGATATGGTAAGGGAAGAGGTGTTCAAAGTGCAAGGGCCAAGGTGAGGGCCAATATGGGGGTTAGGAGGAAGAGGACTGGTGAAGAAGTTGAGGGGCGGACTGGTTCTTTAATGAACAGTTTTACACCATCGGCAATGGGCTGGAGAAGGCCGTAGGGGCCGACGATGTTAGGGCCTTTTCGTAGTTGCATGTAGCCGAGCACTTTTCGTTCAAGGAGGGTGAAGAAGGCAACAGCTAGTAGAACGGGGACGATAAAGATTAGGGGGTTAAGGATTTGGGTTATTAGGGCTGAGATCATAGTTGGGGAGAGGATTTGAACCTCTGTGAAAAGGGCTTAGGTCTTTTGCATTTGCCGAGCTCTGCCACCCTAACAGGCCATTGTCTTTGGCTGTGGGTTGTACGCCCTATTATCTAATTTAGTTGTCTTCATTAGGTTAGGGGGAGGCATACTTTGGGCATGGGCCTCTTCTTCTCGGTCCTTTCGTACTAGAGAAGCTCGTGTCATAGATAGAAACTGACCTGGATTACTCCGGTCTGAACTCAGATCACGTAGGACTTTAATCGTTGAACAAACGAACCCTTAATAGCGGCTGCACCATTAGGATGTCCTGATCCAACATCGAGGTCGTAAACCCCCTTGTCGATATGGGCTCTAAAAGGGGATTGCGCTGTTATCCCTAGGGTAACTCGGTCCGTTGATCGGCTATGCCGGATCTGTTTGGTCAGAAATTCTGGTCATTAGAGCGGGAGCTCTTGGTGATAGGGGGGTATGCCCCCAGTCCGCACGGGGGTTCTTTTTCCTCGTGGTCGCCCCAACCAAAGACATTAGGGCAGTGTTCACGGGGTTTAGTCCTTTGTTTAGGGGTGTTTAACATGATCTGCCTTGTGTCTAAAGCTCCATAGGGTCTTCTCGTCTTATGGTATTATCCCCGCTTCTGCACGGGGAGATCAATTTCATTGACTTGAGAAAGGAGACAGTTAAGCCCTCGTCATGCCATTCATACGGGTCTCCATTTAAAAGACAAGTGATTACGCTACCTTCGCACGGTCAAAATACCGCGGCCGTTAAACATATAGTCACAGGGCAGGCGGGACCTCTTATTCTTTGGCTTTGCAAGAGGCGATGTTTTTGGTAAACAGGCGAGGCCAATGTGTTTGCCGAGTTCCTTCTTTCTCTTTTAGTCTTTCCTTGTAAGCACGCCGGTGTAGGGTTAACGGTAGTTGTATTTGAGTGATTTTCTGGTTGTTTAGTTTGGTATTCATTACCCTCTTTGTTTGGGGCCGTTAAGGTTCGGTGGTAGGTCCATTCCGAGTTACACTTGTGCGGGGAGAGAGTCAGGGCTCTCTTATTACTCATTCTAGCATAATCGCTCCCATGGGGGCATGGGGCGGCCTGGTAGGGCTAGGGGGTTAAGATTAGGTTATCAGGATAAAAGGATAGGGGGTATGTCTGAGCTTTAACGCTTTCTATTGGGATGGCTGCTTTTAGGCCCACCAGAACATCTTACCTTAAATTTATTATGATCTTTACCCTTCTGGTAAAGTTGTGTCTTGTTTCAAAGGGGCTGTGCCCCCTTTGACTAACTCTCTTGGTTTCTTTTGGCGTTCAGGGGGGAAGGAGGGTGAGTCGAACAGATTAACGGGAGAAGCCGAGAGGCTGAACTTGTATCCAATTCCCAGGCAACCAGCTATAACTAGGCTCGGTAGGTCTGTCACCTCTACTCAAAGCTCATCCCACCCTTTTGCCACAGGGACGGGTTTGCCCTATTTTAGGCTGTCTTGGAGTAGCTCGCTTAGTTTCGGGGGGCCGAACTAAAGGTCTCTTTGCTCGGGGGTTACTTGCTAAATCATGATGCAAAAGGTACGAGGTTGAATCTCTGCTTTTTTAGGCTTTATTGGGCTATTTCATCTCTCTTTCAGCTTTCCCTTGCGGTACTTTTTCTATTGCTCCATGGTTCCTTTTCTGTCGCCCATACTAAGGGGGAAAAATGGTTTGTTTTGTTCTAGGGTTAGTGTCTTTGGGGGTATGGATGTTGATTGGTTGTTTTTGGTTTTGAGTTTGGGGCTAGCTAATGGGCGTCAAGGTGATCCGAATTGCACGGATGACTTCTCAGTGTAAGGGAGATGCTTTTCTATCTTAGCTACACTTTGATTTGTTCCAAGTGCACCTTCCGGTACACTTACCATGTTACGACTTGCCTCCCCTTAGCAGTCTTAGGGTTTTAGTTAAATGAAAATTTAAGCTCGGGGAGAATGACGGGCGGTGTGTGCGCGCTTCAGGGCCAATTTCAGCGGGACACTCTACTTCCTGCTTACTGCTAAATCCTCCTTCGTGGTGCACGTTTCAGTGCATCTTTCGTATTCACTGTGTTAGGGAATGTAGCCCATTTCTTCCCCTTCCATACGCTACACGTCGACCTGACGTTCTGGGCTGTGCCAATTTTGCTTACTGTGGGTCCTTCATAGGGTAAGCTGGCGACGGCGGTATATAGGCGGAAAAGAGCAAGGAAGGGTGAGGTTGAACGGGGGTTATCGGTTCTAGAACAGGCTCCTCTAGGTGGATCTAAAGCACCGCCAAGTCCTTTGGGTTTTAAGCTAGTGCTCGTAGTTCCCGGGCGAATAGTGGGTGTATTGTACTATTGATGTTTAGGGCTAAGCATAGTGGGGTATCTAATCCCAGTTTGTGCCATAGCTTTCGTGGGTTCAGGTTGTGTAAAGCTACTTTCGTAATTGGGCTTCTAACCATCGTGAGCGTATAACAGCTCTGAGGGCATTCGGCTTTAGTTTTATAGTTTTCCTTAACCACGCTTTACGCCGTAGTCTATCAACTTGAGCCTCTCGTATAACCGCGGTGGCTGGCACGAGTTTTACCGGCCCTCTTAGCCTTAACTAAGTCAAGTTTTCACTTATTGCTTAATGTTTATCACTGCTGAATTCCCTTGAGGGTGTGGCTAAGCAAGGCGTCGTGGGCTGTAAGGGAATGTGCCTGATGCCAGCTCCTTGTTCCCGGGCAGGGAACTGTTAGGGCATTCTCACGGGGGTGCGGATACTTGCATGTGTAAGTTTAGCTAGAGTTGATAGTAAAGTCAGGACCAAGCCTTTGTGCCCGCGGGGCTTTTCAGGGCCCATCTTAACATCTTCAGTGTTATGCTTTGGTTAAGCTACGCTAGC